TTATTTGAAATTAATTGAATGAATAATTGAATAATTCATAAAAAGAAATCCTTCTGTGGTATTCCATATATTTGGTAGTTCCTTACCGTGTTAATTACCAATTATTGGGAATTCAGATTCCTAAGCAATACGAATTAATAGTAATATTTCGGGATAGATATTACCTCCCCTTTTCCCTTTTCAAATAAATGAAATTGAAATGATTGAAGTTTTTCTATTTGGAATTGTCTTAGGTCTAATTCCTATTACTTTGGCTGGATTATTCGTAACCGCATATTTACAATACAGGCGTGGTGATCAGTTGGACCTTTGATTAATATTAATTCACATCTCTTTTTTTAACCGACCTCCTCCTTTCTTTAATTTCATTTTTTTGGGGGGGTCAAAGGTCAAATTCAGATTGCTGTATTTCAGTTCAGTGGAATTTTCGATCTAACAAGACAAGAGCAGAATCACGCTCTGTAGGATTTGAACCTACGACATTGGGTTTTGGAGACCCACGTTCTACCGAACTGAACTAAGAGCGCTTTCTTACCACAACGGAAAAGACTGTAAAGAAGGGGATTCTTTTTTTTATATAGTATAGAACCCCAAAAAAAATTTCAACCCCAATAAATACTTCTTGCATATGTATACTATCATAAAATTGAAAATTATGTATTATGTATGTCGAAATTGAATCGCTCTAAAATGTATCTCAGGTTACTGCTTCGAGGAGCAATAATAGGTAGGGATGACAGGATTTGAACCCGTGACATTTTGTACCCAAAACAAACGCGCTACCAAGCTGCGCTACATCCCTTTCAACTGGTCTACAGTATCATTGTAGAAAATCCCGGTCTTGTTTTCCACATCCTTATTTTATTTCCATTTCTTTCCTTTCTATGCAAAATGTATCTTGCTATTTCTTCCTCTTGGTCTCATATCGTATAACATATAATAATAAATTAATATTTTTCTCGGGAATTCTCAGGCGCAAAGGGACCTGTTTTTTTGCTTTAAGAAAAAGAAAATATTCTCTACCGAATCATTGCGCATGTCAAGTTGAATTTGGGATTCCACACACAAATACAAGTGGTCTTTAAATATATATACATCTCTTACCATAATGTATTACAATATGGAATATAAAAAAAAGAAGGAGGATTCTCAATGCGAGATTTTAAAACATATCTTTCCGTGGCACCGGTACTAAGTACTCTCTGGTTCGGGTCTTTAGCAGGTTTATTGATAGAAATCAATCGTTTCTTCCCAGATGCGTTGACATTTCCTTTTTTTTCATTCTAGTTATTGATATGGAAAGGGGTGAAGAAGATTAGAGATAGAGTCAAATATTTGTGACTAATCTCTCTTTCCCGTCTTTTTTTTTTTTGAATTAGATAGATTGAATACGGGGGTAAAGAGAAAGAAAAAAGTGGATTCAACCTCAGTTAAATTCGGGTTAAGGCTCCAATTAAATTAAGAATCAAATTAATAATAGAGTTAAAAGAAAACAAAAGGGAAATGTGACTAGAATAAGAGTATCATGCAATACAAGATACTTAAATGAAATACTGTACTGCGATTAGAAATAGCTTTCGAAATTGTTGTATTACTTATTATTTACTATATTAATTGCAACAAAATCTTTATTTCATAATTGGATTTTGAGTTGTTAGCCACTTCTATTTTTTCGTCCCTTTTCCTTTCTTCTTATTTGCGTCGGATCGGGAAATAGAAACGTTGGGTGAATCAAAAACCCAAAGGAGGTTCATGGCCAAGGGTAAAGACGTTCGAGTAAGGGTTATTTTGGAATGTACCGGTTGTGTTCGAAACGGTCTTAATAAGGAATCAACGGGTATTTCCAGATATATTACTCAAAAGAATCGACACAATACACCTAGTCGATTGGAATTGAGAAAATTCTGTCCGTATTGTTTCAAACATACAATTCATGGGGAGATAAAGAAATAGATATAGATCGAACCGAGTGCTTGGGTGTCACCCTTTCAAGGAACATGAAAAAAATTTAGATATATATTTCTATTATTTCATATATTGAAATAAAAACAACTAAATAAATATAGACAAACCCAATCCTATGAATTTCTTCTATAATTTTTTTTGATTTGATCGAAATAGTATTTTAGGGATAAGGAATAAACAAATTATGGATAAATCCAAGCGACTCTTTCTTAAATCCAAGCGATCTTTTCGTAGGCGTTTGCCCCCGATCCAATCGGGGGATCGAATTGATTATAGAAACATGAGTTTAATTAGTCGATTTATTAGTGAACAAGGAAAAATATTATCTAGACGGGTGAATAGATTAACCTTAAAAGAACAACGATTAATTACTATTGCTATAAAACAAGCTCGTATTTTATCTTCGTTACCTTTTCTTAATAATGAGAAACAATTTGAAAGAAGGGAGTCAACCACCAGAACTCCTGGTTTTAGGAACAGAAAAAAATAGGCTTCCTTTTCAATTGAATCAAAATTCTAATCCGAACTCAAAAACAGATGGACGTTTTGTTCAAAAAATCCGAGAATCATTCGTGTCGTAAGAAAAAAAAGAATCGGTTAAGAGGAATAATTTTTTTTATCGGGCGTGTTCGCTCATTTTGACGACTTTATCATATTATCAGATTTTATCATACTAATTTCTACTCTACCTTCCCGGAGTTCATTCTCCAGAGAATTCCATTTCAAAGAGTTTTGCGGATTCCTTCCAATCCCCTTATTTTATGATCTCGTTGGAAATCATATAAAGACAATTCCTATTTGATATAGCTATTTGTGCAAGGATTTTACGATTAAGAAGCAACTGCCCCTTATACAGATTGTGTATTAATCTACTATAAATATAGGATGCCCCCGCCCCGCGAATTACTGCATTTATTCGAGTGATCCACAAACGACGAAAATCCCTTTTTTTCCTATCTCTATCACGATGCGCCGAAACCAAAGCTCTTATTTTCTGTTGAATAATTGTTCGAGTAAGTCTTGAATGAGCTCCGCGAAAACTTGATGCAAATAAACGCATTTTTGTTCTACGTCTCCGAGCTATATATCCTCGTCTAATTCTGGTCATTGAGTAAATGAAACTTTAATGAATAACTAATTGATTTCCTTTCTTTCAGTTATTCTTTTCCCCCTTCCTAGTCTATTAATAACAAAACGGATTCTTCCAATTTATAAAATAAAAATTCCAATGGCTTTTGCTACTATAACCTTCCCTACCACGCTTTTTTCCTTTTTTCTAGGCATTGGAAAAATAAAAATAGAAATAGCTAAAGAAATTGTGGGTTCCATCGTCTCTATGGTTACTTCTTAAACGGTGAGGTCTTCTCTATACACCGGAGCCCTTTCCTTCATTTTATTGGTAACTTGTACAGTTACCACTCTTTGGCTCTACCCATGAATTTTCCAGTAATTTGTCTTTCATAATGAGATATACCTTATACAGTAACGGTATTTAATTATGAAGATTGGGTGGGTAGCTGACCTTGTGAGTCCGTTCTTCTAAACATAATATTTCTACTTTTTTAAATAGGATTTCCCCCGCTTAATGGGTAACTATTTGTTACCAATGGGGAATTCTTTCTCATCTTAAATTGAAAATTCAGGTGATTTAATTTGCACCAATTGAAACCATAAATTTCATACACAATAGAAAGATATGATAGATCCATCTTTTTTATATAGTGAATGGAGTTCTTCCATTCTATCCGATTCACCGGTACTGATCATTGATACTGGAAAAATTGTTTTTTCTTTTGTTTTGTCTCAGCCCATGATTTAAACGAGTCGCACATACACCCTCGTACATGTTCCTCGACGCTGAGGGCATCCCCCAAGAGCGGGGGATTTCGTGACGTTTCTGATTGGCTGTCTTGGGTTTCTAATAAGTTGTTTAATAGTTGGCATGCTGAATTATACATTATGGGCTGGTTTAGATTGATCCTAACCGGATGATTATGAATTTATTCGATTTCAATATATTAATAGAATATTAAACCCTTAATTAAGTAATTAAGAAGTAAGAAGATAAAATCTTAAATCGTATATTTGCACGAAATCACTGCTATTTTTTATCCAACCGCTACAAAATCAACAATTCCATGAGCTTGGGCTTCTGTTGCTGACATAAAAGTATCCCTTTCCATGTCTTCGGATACAGCCCATAAGGGCTTGCCTGTTCTTTGTACATAAACCCTTGTAAGGATTTCGCGCAGTTTCAGTAGTTCTTCCGCTTCCAGGATAAGTTCGGACGTTTGTGCCTCATAAAAACCGGCAGCAGGTTGATGGATCATTACCCTGATCATATAATATAACACAATCAAAGGTTCCTGTATCTCGCACGAGGAGGCAAGGCGAAGAGATAAAGAATAAAATAAGAAAAAGATAGAAAACCGTACGGGCATTTTTTTCACATTGCATACGGCTCCACAATGGAATTTTTTTACCTTTCATCGAAGAAAGAGAAAATGTGGGATCCATTATACCCAGATCGGTAAATGATCCAATTACCACCCTTCTTTTTTTTTTTTCGGAGGAGTTCAAAAATACTATGATGGCCCCGTTGCTTTAATATATTTATTTTGTCTGTGATTCAGCAATCCCAAAGTTTCTTTTTTTTTTTATTTTCGTACTCTTTCATAACATAAATGTTGTTGCCGGTGTGAAAAAAGTTTGTGACGCTGAAATCGACCTACGATAGGTAAGATAAAATAGGAAATACCCTTCCTTTATCTCATACTACTCTTTCGATACATAATCTAATATTTTGAAAAACAATAAAAAATTTGCATATCAAATTCGAAGTGCCATGCTAATATTACTTAATATTAATAATTCATATGGCGAAGGCATAGTCTTCTTTTTTCTCTTAAATAAAAAACCCATTGGCGCCAAGCGTGAGGGAATGCTAGACGTTTGGTAATTGCTCCTCCGACCAGGATAAAAGACCCCATTGAGGCGGCCAATCCCATGCATATTGTCTGTATATCTGGTCGCACAAATTGCATAGTATCATAAATGGCTATTCCAGGTATTACCCATCCGCCGGGAGAGTTTATAAGCAAATACAGATCCTTGGTATCACTCTCCGAACTGAGATATACAAAAAGACCAATAAGTTGATTCGAAACATTGCTATCAATCGCTTGGCCTAAAAAAATTAATCTTTCTCGATAAAGTCGGTTGATTCGGATAAAATTGTATCCCTTAGGAGCCGTACGGGCACCTTTTGATGCATACGGTTCAACAAAACTAAAACTTGCGAAAAAAAAATCAATGTGTAGCTTCCAGCCCTCTTTCTTTTTTTATAGCGGACTCCTTCTAATGAAGGAAGGGGCTTCTCTTTCATTTTTGAAGAACGATGCGTTTGGCCGGTTTTCCTATAATATTAGAATATAAAAAACAGTTTTATCGCACTAACTTTTCATTGATGTATTTTTTCATCGAGATCCAATCCAAAAATCACGATGCCATTTTCTTGTTCCTGAATGGGCTTCTTCCATTTTTTTAGGTTTCTGCTCTACTCCGAGTAAGGATCTGCCCGATTTTGATTTGCACATATAGGACAAATGACCCCAATACCACGTCTTTGTTTTTTTTTTCATTTTTTCTCAATTTTGCAATTCATTTCTTTTATGTCTTCCGCAAAATATTCGACGTATCCATTATATTTATTATTCGATTGATTAACTGTTTGGGATCAGTGCTATTTAATAATTTCTTTCTAAACTTTCTAAATAGGATTGTTTATGATATCTATAAGTCCTAATAATAGATATATTACCAATTGGGTTTTTCTAAACGGAGCCTGGATACTTAATTTTATTGGTCCAGCCAAGTCGACCATAAATTATTTGAATTGCTAATATTAATCTGGATACCTCTTCACAAAACGGATCTAATTTCATTTCATTGCACTTCACGTTACAAATTTTTGATGATTCAATCGCTTTTTTTGGGGGCGAAAGAGAGGATATCTCGATCGGGGGAGAGAATGGGGAAATCCCATATGACCCAATATATCTGACAGGGCGCACTATATGTCAATCCAAGTTGGATTTCGCTCTCCGGGAGTTCGAAAAGGCACTTTTGGAACACCAATAGGCATAAACTGAAAGAAAAAAGAATTAAGTACTCTATTTCACTTTGATGTGGAAACGTAATAATGGTTTTATTATTTTAATAATATTAGCTTTATCGTCATATTTTCTACATAGATAGAATAAGTTCATAAAATAAAGGAAAACAAAGAAAATTTTTACGAATAGGTACTTTGAATGATGACTAAATATGGATGCATGCGCTCTTCGAAAAGGGAATAAACCCCCATTGCGTATTGGTACTTATCGAGTATAGAATAGATCTGCTTCTCTTTTTTCCTATGAACCAAATTGTTCCATTTTTACTAAAAGAATAGAACAAATAGTAACCCTTTTTCCGAGATAATCCACTGAAAAAAAAAGGGGGGTCCATAGCATAGTTTTTTCAATGCAATAAAGTTACATAGTGTCTATTTTTTGTTGATAAAGGGGTATTACCATGGGTTTGCCTTGGTATCGTGTTCATACTGTCGTATTGAATGATCCCGGTCGTTTGCTTTCTGTTCATATAATGCATACAGCTCTGGTTGCTGGTTGGGCCGGTTCAATGGCTCTATATGAATTAGCAGTTTTTGATCCCTCCGACCCTGTTCTCGATCCAATGTGGAGACAAGGTATGTTCGTTATACCCTTCATGACTCGTTTAGGAATAACCAATTCATGGGGCGGTTGGAGTATTACAGGAGGGACGATAACGAATCCGGGGGTTTGGAGTTACGAAGGTGTAGCCGGGGCGCATATTGTGTTCTCTGGCTTGTGCTTCTTGGCAGCTATCTGGCATTGGGTGTATTGGGATCTAGAAATATTTGGTGATGAACGCACAGGAAAACCTTCTTTGGATTTGCCTAAGATCTTTGGAATTCATTTATTTCTCTCAGGAGTGGCTTGCTTTGGCTTTGGCGCATTTCATGTAACAGGATTGTATGGTCCTGGAATATGGGTGTCCGACCCATATGGACTAACTGGAAAGGTACAATCTGTAAATCCCGCGTGGGGTGTGGAAGGTTTTGATCCCTTTGTTCCAGGAGGAATAGCCTCTCATCATATTGCAGCAGGGACATTGGGCATATTAGCAGGCTTATTCCATCTTAGTGTCCGCCCGCCCCAACGTCTATATAAAGGATTACGTATGGGCAATATTGAAACCGTTCTTTCCAGCAGTATCGCTGCTGTCTTTTTTGCAGCTTTTGTTGTTGCTGGAACTATGTGGTATGGTTCAGCAACTACTCCTATCGAATTATTTGGTCCCACCCGTTATCAATGGGATCAGGGATACTTTCAGCAAGAAATATATCGAAGAGTTAGCGCTGGACTAGCCGAAAATCAAAGTTTATCAGAGGCTTGGTCTAAAATTCCTGAAAAATTAACTTTTTATGATTACATCGGAAATAATCCAGCGAAAGGGGGATTATTCAGAGCGGGTTCAATGGATAACGGAGATGGAATAGCTGTCGGGTGGTTAGGACATCCTGTCTTTAGAGATAAAGAAGGGCGTGAACTTTTTGTACGTCGCATGCCTACTTTTTTTGAAACATTTCCAGTTGTTTTGGTAGACGGAGATGGAATTGTTAGAGCCGATGTTCCCTTTAGAAGGGCAGAATCGAAGTATAGTGTCGAACAAGTAGGCGTAACCGTTGAGTTCTATGGTGGCGAACTGAACGGAGTGAGTTATAGTGATCCTGCGACTGTGAAAAAATATGCTAGACGTGCCCAATTGGGTGAAATTTTTGAATTAGATCGTGCTACTTTGAAATCCGATGGTGTTTTTCGTAGCAGTCCAAGAGGTTGGTTTACTTTTGGACATGCTTCCTTTGCTCTGCTCTTCTTCTTCGGGCACATTTGGCATGGTGCTAGAACCTTATTCAGAGATGTTTTTGCTGGTATTGACCCAGATTTGGATGCTCAAGTGGAATTTGGAGCATTCCAAAAACTTGGAGATCCAACTACAAGAAGACAAGTAGTCTGATGCAGCATTGCTCTGTTATTTTTCGCTTCTCACTTCTATTTTCTCTTTGTGATTTTACATAGGATACTGAAAAAGTCTGCATTTAAATCTCCGCCCTTTCTCCTTTTCTTTGATTTTTTTTTTCGTTAATCGGGGAGATGATCCCCAATAAACAGGTATGGAAGCTATAATTGTAAACCGCGATCACATTTATGGAAGCATTGGTTTATACATTCCTCTTAGTCTCGACTCTAGGGATCATTTTTTTCGCTATCTTTTTTCGCGAACCGCCTAAAGTTCCAACTAAAAAATGAAATGATTTTTCATTATCTGAATTGAAGTAATGAGCCTCCCAACATTTGGAGGCTCATTACTTCAACTAGTCCCCGTGCTCTTCGAACGGGTCTCTTAGTTGTTGAGAGGGTTGCCCAAAAGCAGTATATAAGGCGTACCCAGTAAAACTTACAAGTAATCCAGATATAGAGATGGCGACTAGGGTTGCTGTTTCCATTATTATATAATTTCAAGACCCCAATGGATCTATGATAAGATTGTTTATTTACAACGGAATGGTATACAAAGTCAACAGATCTCAATGAATACAAAATAGGATTTATGGCTGCACAAACTGTTGAGGGTAGTTCTAGATCTGGTCCAAGACGGACGTCTGTAGGGGCTTTATTGAAACCGTTGAATTCGGAATATGGTAAAGTAGCTCCTGGATGGGGAACTACTCCTTTGATGGGTGTCGCAATGGCTCTATTTGCGGTATTCCTATCTATTATTTTGGAGATTTATAATTCTTCCGTTTTACTGGACGGAATTTCACTGAATTAGATTTATAAGAACCCTAGCTTTTAAATAAAAATACAAAAAACGATGCATTTAGGCCTCGGCTTTTTATTTTAGCTTATTCTTTTTTGGTAGTTCGACCGCGAAATTTTTGTGTTTCTGTATTTCCGGAATATGAGTGTGTGACTTGTTATAATTGATCCTATTGAGAGTACAGAAAGTGGGTCTGTCGTCTTGATAGAGATGGTTTTACCCCGTCGGATATTCATTCTAGTATCTGGAGCACGGAATATATGAAATATATCACGAAGTATTTGAACTATGATTCATACTTAATATTCAGACCTCGTGGCCGGATTCCTCAAATTTTTCCAAAGAAAAAAGTTTTCAATTGAAAGAGTTTTCTTCTTTCAAATTCCCGTTTCTGCTTTGATTTTGCTCAAAGAACAAACTTTTCTTTCTAGTTTTAGTCATTATATCGATTCCACTCGTTGAATAAATGATGATCCAATGGTTCTTACTCAGGGAATCCTTGACTTAGCTTGAAGGTTTTATTGAATCATCGTGGTTCTAGTATTAATTTAAGGTTTCAATTGATTCCTAGGGTCTTAACAAGAAAATTCCTATCAATAATAAAGAAAACAAAAGTAAAGCTACATTACATACAAATTAAAATAACAGATGAAAGAAAAAAATAGGGAAATAGAAGATTCAAGAGGCCTGGAACGATCAACAGAAAGACAAGTGAGCCCACTTGATTTTTTGACATTCTAATTATAACAAAAAAAAAAGAGCTTTCTTACTTTTACTCTTTCGTATTTTTAGCGAAAATTGAATCAAAAGATTAAGAAGTTTCCAATTTTCTATTCCATACCTCTTTTAACCTGTTTTTTGGTTTTTTTGTTTGAGCTGTACGAGATGAAATTCTCATATACGGTTCTCAGAGGGGGAGTCCCCTTGGTTTACCTATCTCAATAAAGTCTACGATTGGTTCGAAGAGCGTCTCGAGATTCAGGCGATTGCAGATGATATAACTAGTAAATACGTTCCTCCTCATGTCAACATATTTTATTGTCTAGGAGGAATTACGCTTACTTGTTTTTTAGTACAAGTCGCTACAGGGTTTGCTATGACTTTTTACTACCGTCCGACCGTTACGGAG